AAGTACTATTTCTGCATCTCCCTGACCAAATCCGCCTACATTAGGATTACTTGTCAACGGTTGATCCAATTTGATAGATTCGCCTTCTGAAACAAGAAGTTCTGGCCCCGGAGGGATAATATCAACCACTTGACGTCCATCCGACGCATCCGCTATGGTTATTTCGTATCCCCCCTTTTCTTTTCGTAGGATTTTGCTTACTATACCTGATGCTGTAGCATTATAAACTGTATTGTTACTTTTGCTCCCGTCAGGATAAATCTGGCCCCTTCCCCTGTTTCCACCTACGTATATAGGATATTTTAAGAAGTGAATGTCTTTCTTAGTAGCGGGGTCCGGGGAAAGAATAGGAAAGGTGATTTCACTATATTTCTGACCAGGAACAGGGCCTATGACAAGAATATTTTTTTGATTGGGGCGATAGCTCTGAAAAGACAAATTACCCATCTTTTCTTTTATCTCGGGGGAAATACGATCGGGAGGGGCTAATTCAAAACCCTCTGGTAAAATAAGAACAGCCCCCACATTCAAACCTCCCTTTTTACCATTAGCAAGAACTTGTTTCAGTTGCGTATCATAAGGAATTCGAACAACTGCTTCAAATACAGTATCGGGAAGTACCGCTTGCGGAACCTCAATATCCACTGGTTTATTAGCTAAATGGCAATTGGCGCATACAATACGCCCAGTCGCTTCTCGTGGATTTTCATAACCCTGCTGTGCAAAAATGGGATATGCATTTGAAATGGATGTACGAGTTATTATATATATCATGAGCGATGCGGAAATAGATCGAGTAATCTGTTCCTTTATCCAAGAAAAAGTATTTCTAGTTTGCATGGTCCAATCATTGATCCCGAAAATTTCTACAATAAATTGGGGTAGGTCACTAATGGAGTTTCCTATCCACGATTCTGTTATTTACTGGATCCACGATTCTGTTATTTACTGGAATAATTTGACTCGATTAATCTATAGGAATATAGGATGAATCTCCGGGATGGGTAGAAATAGAAAGGGATTTTCAATGGTACAACTGCAAAGTAAGAAACATTATAATTGGATTAGGTAGATCATTTTTCAGTCATTCATTGAATGATAAATCACTACAAGTGACGGAGATACACGATTTAAATAACGGAAAATCCAATATTTTAAAATTGTATCTAGAATGACTGGAAAAGTGGAAACAAGGCCAGATATAATTTGATCATTATGAACAAATCCAAAATCCTTGTAGACAAAGCCAATCATCAATTCCCAACCATGGGGCGAATGAAATCCGATACATAAATCAGTTAATAAAAGAAGAGAAAAAGCTTTTATTGTGTCACTTAAGTTATATAGGAATTCCTGGGCCCAAGAGTTAAGAATAACAAGTTCTTTATTACCCAAAATAGAATAACCACTTAGAATAATGAAACAGATTATATTTGTCGAGAAGTGCAAAATCGTATGAATACGACCCTCGTTTTGTATCTTGATTAATTGGATTGTTTCTTTGTGAATTCCTATACGAAGGTTTTGTAGATGTGTCTCCGAGTATTCCTTGATCATTTCCTCTAAGAAGAGGAGTTCCTCTAATTCTATGAATTTTTCTAGAATACTCTTTTCTTCAATATCATTCAAAAAAGTTTCGGATTGCCTAGTATTCCACCAATTAGTAACCCACGATTCCAGACTTTTTTGAAATAAGAGAGAAATCCACCAGGGCAAAAATACGATAGATACAAGATATAAAAGAGGAGTGAATGCTTTCTTTTTTGCCATTTTTTCATCTGTGAATTGTTAATGAACCCATCTCATTCGTCAACTCTATGTAATCTAATATTTCTTATTTCTCTCACGCATCAATTCTATTACAAGTTATCGAACCTATGAATCTATTCACTATTTTTTATTTGTGATTTCGTAGTTAGGCCTTGAATTAGGCCTTGAATCTAGAAAAAAATACAAAAATAGACGAAAAATTCGAATGAATAAATAATCAAAAAATATTGTTTCCCTATAGTCAAATTTGAAGCACATATCTCCTTTCGATGAATGCCCCGAAAACCACTTTAAATAATGAATATGAATATTATTCAGATTTTGATACGAAAGAACTCCTTTTCTATCATTATATAAAAATCTCTAATATTTCGAAAAATTTTAACTTACTATGAATAGTCAGGGATAGAATAATTGAGGGAATTTTCTGAAAAATATTGTGAAAAATGAGTGGCAAAAAACGACAGAAATTGGCTAGTTATCATTATAAGAGATCCAATTTTTTGGTCATTAAGGAGCACAAAAAGAAGCGTCGAAAAAATGACAAGATATGCTCTATCTGAATCTAAAGTCTCAATTCCAACAATGAAAAAGGGGGGATTCCTTATTTCGAAATGGTTGATTATGAGATATTTCGATTTGTTTATTATTATTTTTTTATTGAGTTGTGGATATTTCGATACATATAAAAGATCCCCAAAAGAGTTTTTTTATACTTGTTCCATATATGTCTGCTTTGACTCGAATGAATGTTCTGAAGAAACCTCAATTAAGTTATGTTCTAGAAAAAGAGGATTCTTGCGTTTTTGCCCTCCTGCTGAAAGCATTCATTTATCGGCTCATTTCTTAAAATACTTCAATTGGTACACGCAAGAAATAGGCCAATTCAGCAGCTTTTTGTTCCATTTCCCGCGGAGTAAAATTCTCATCAGTACGAGTCAATGGAATGGCTCCCTGGCCTCTGATATCCATATAAAGGACACGCCGAGCATAAATACCCTCTTTAACTTCTATTCTGACGGATTGAATATCTTTTATAAGAAATCGGAGAAAGACCCGACGATTTTTTCCAGGAAATCCCCAACGAAAGATACACACTATTCCGTCTTTTATATCAAATCGATCATAACCACTACCTACATTCCACGAAATTGTGCACCACAAATAGGAGCTAATAAAAAGACCCGCGATCCCATAGAAAGACATCACAATTCCTTGTGGAAAAAAAACGATTTCCTGAGACGGAAATAAAGATATCAAATTTCTACCAAGATAACTCGAGGTTCCAACCAACAAGAATCCTAATGAACCTAAAAAAAGGATAATAGCCCAGCAGAAATTACTTGTTTTTCGAGCCCCCTTTATAGGTTCTATCCATATATGTTCTGATCGACAACTCATACTTGGTCCCGTTGCTTTTTTGGAATTGAGAGAATACCCCAAATGAATTTGACTTTAGTCCGTTTGTTTCCGAAGTAACTCGCATCAACTAGCACTAGTTTGATGTGAACCTTTAGGAGTAATTCATTAAATTGGTTAGATCTAAACTAATAACATACCCTTCGTATTATCTCACTAAAGATAGCCACATACATATAGATAGACCAACGTTACAGTTCAGCCATCCGCCGATTCGGGTCTATTTGAAAATAGCTAGAACATAGCATTTTCTGGAGACATAAGAATTTTTCGGCGGAAGCCGCTTATACCATATTTATACCATATTTTGCTAAATGGATATCTGTGTTATGATACAAACGTCAATTGAAAAAAAAAAAAAAAAGAGATGAGATTTTGTGCCATCGGCTCTAAACAATCTTGTTTTTTTGAACATGAAGAAATAAAGAAGCCATTGCGATTGCCGGAAATACTAGGCCTACTAAAGGGACCAAAACAGAGGGAAAGTTAAGAGTTGTCATAGAATGGGTACCTCGATTTACTATTTGTACCTGTTATTATTATTTAGAATTTATAATATAATATATATCTTATTATATATAAGTATAAGGATATCTTACTTATTATAATTTGATAATTCTAAATTGAAATTATTATTACTTAATATCTATAGATATAAGTATCTATCTAAGTGAGTATATAATGTACTTTCTACATGAAGGATTTGAAAGGATATGGATGATATCTTATTTTATTCATTTTTTGCTCTTGTCTTCGAATTTCATTTATTAAGCAAAAAGTTTCTTAAAAATGAATAAAAATGAATTAGATTCTACTTATTTAGATTCTATTTATATTGAATTGAGGGGTTTGTTAGAATCCCATCCAGTAGGGATTCTTAGTCAAAATAGGATTATCGTAAGATATAGAAAGATAAAAAATTCTATATTTTCTAGAGTTTAATTATATATGACGAGAAGAAGATATTTTTTTTGCCTAATTATAAGAATTTCATCTTTTATCTTGTTAATAGAGGCTTCTTGATCAAATCAATAATAAGGAATATAGAAAAAGGAATATAGAAAAGGGGGCGGATTTTCGATTTTCTGTGACTTTTGATTCTTTATACAATTAGATCTTATGTCAACAAAGAAAACCCCATTCGTCTAATTTTGACTTGGATTCCGATAAACTAATTACTTGTTTGCTCAAAAAAATTGAACTTAATGTTTTAATTTTGATTCAAAGGAAAGAAAGTGTGGAGTTGAAATAACTCGCTCAGAACGCTTTTTAAAGGATTACGTGGTACGATTAGATCGAATAAGCCCTTCTGGAATAAATACTCAGCCGCTTGTGAACCGTCGGGTACTGTTTTATTCAGTGTTTGTTCAATTACTCTTTTACCCGCAAAGGCAATGTAGGCATTGGGTTCAGCAATAATGATATCCCCCAACATACCAAAACTAGCTGTCACCCCACCGGTAGTAGGAGATGTAAGGATTGGTACATAGAATAACTTTTTATTTGATTGATAATCATATAAAGCAGAAGATATTTTAGCCATTTGCATCAAGCTCAAACTTCCTTCTTGCATGCGTGCCCCTCCGGAAGCACACACTATAATAAGAGGTAGAAATTCTTTAGTAGCGTATTCAATCAAACGGGTAATTTTCTCCCCGACGACGGATCCCATACTACCCCCCATAAACTGAAAATCCATAACCGCAATTGCTACGTTAATACCGTCTAGTTGCCCTATGCCTGTTTGAACAGCCTCGGTTAATCCTGTCTTTCTTTGATAAGAATCGATACGATTTTTATAAGGCTCCTCC